TTGCTCGTGGTTCGTGCAGGTACAAGAGTTTTGAGCGTATAGGACGTAGATCAAACCCTTGTTCCCCAATAGCTCAGCGGTAGAGGTACAAGAGTTTTGAGCGTATAGGACGTAGATCAAACCCTTGTTCCCCAATAGCTCAGCGGTAGAGCGGTCGGCTGTTAACCGATTTTAGTCGTAGGTTCAAATCCTACTTGGGGAGAACCCTTCTCTCTAAGGCTTTGATAATCAAGCCCTGGGAGAAAGGGTGACGTTTGTTTACAAAGGTCGGTTAGCGCGTTCTATCGCTAATCAATTTGGAAAGTTCATTTGCAAGAATTACTAGAGAGAATGCGAGTCTTTACTTGGTCGAATTTCCATTATATGATATACCATTATATGATATAATATAATAGTATAATAGAATCATGCAAATTAGAGAGTGGAAAGAAAGGAATCCAAGGTGAAAATAGCAGTTTACGGAAAAGGTGGAATCGGTAAATCCACAACCAGTTGTAATATATCAGTAGCCTTATCAAGACGCGGTAATAAAGTGTTACAAATAGGGTGTGACCCCAAACACGATAGTACTTTTACTCTGACAGGATTTTGAATCCCTACCATAATTGATACTTTACAAGTTAAGCATTATCATTATGAGGATATTTGGTACGAGGATGTTATTCATAAGGGTTACGGAGGGGTGGATTGTGTGGAAGCAGGTGGGCCACCTGCAGGAGCCGGATGTGGAGGCTACGTGGTAGGAGAAACTGTAAAGTTGTTGAAAGAATTAAACGCATTTGACCAATATGATGTAATATTATTTGATGTGTTGGGCGATGTAGTTTGTGGAGGGTCTTATCAAGAAATATGTCGAAGCTTGCCCAATGCCTATAATAGAAGTATTACCTCTTATTGAGCATATACGAGTTTCTAGAGTGAGGGGTAAAACCTTATTTGAAATGGTTGCATCTGAACCACGTCTTTATTATGTTTGTGAATATTATTTAACTATCGCGGATCAACTCTTATCGCAACCAGAAGGGATTGTACCAAAGGAAATGTCGGATCGGGAAATTATCCGTTCAAAAAACGAAAACCGCACTATCTTGAAAAAATTAACAGAATATACCAACAAACAATTTCCCCTTGGTGGATAAAGTTATGAAGAAAAACTAGATCAATTTTGTGACAAACTTTTCACAAAATATTGATCATAATTCGAATAAAAAAGGAGGTAAAAGTCCATGGCTCATTCAGTTAAAATCTATGATACATGTATTGGTTGTACCCAATGTGTTCGAGCATGTCCTACGGATGTACTAGAGATGGTACCTTGGAATGGTTGCCGAGCTAAACAAATAGCTTCAGCTCCCCGAACTGAAGATTGCGTTGGTTGCAAAAGATGTGAATCTGCTTGTCCAACTGATTACTTAAGTGTACGCGTGTATTTACGAAATGAAACCACTCGCAGTATGGGTCTTGCTTATTAGATTAGGTTTTTTATCACTTTTGTTTTAGAAAAACCACCCATAAGTATGAACACCTATACCACAAAGATTTATTCCAAAAAAACAGATCCAAACAAAAAACAGCCCTAGCGAAGCTACAAACGCTGGTTTTTGTCCCTGCCATCCCTTATTCAATCTTATATGAATGTAATTTGCAAAAATTAACCAAGTTATCAATGCCCAAGTTTCTTTTGGATCCCAACTCCAATAACGACCCCAGGCGTCATTTGCCCATACTGCTCCAGAAAGAATACCCAAAGTTAAAAAAGTAAATCCAAAAACTATGCTATAGAAACTCAGATTATCCAGCAAATGGATAATCTGAGTTTTTCGCCAATTTTCCAACAGAAAAACAATCTGCGTTTTTTTAAGAACTGTGGTGTTTTTCGAGTTCATAGCTAAAAGAGCTATTGACGATAAGGATCCACACAGAAGAGTAACGTAACCAAGAAAAATAATGGTTACGTGCATTATTAGCCAATGAGACTGTAACGCGGGTATTAATCTTTGTGACTGTTGCATGTCTATTGGAAGAACTAAAGTGGCGAACCCGTGAGTAAACAAGGCACTCGGCGCAGTTATAATACCAATCCATCGCATATTAGGACTCAAAAATTGAATAAAAACATTGATAAAACAAAAATTCCAAGAAAGAAAGATTAGAGATTCATACAAATTACTTAAAGGTAAATGCCTTGAATAAAGCCACCGAATCATTAAAATTGTTGTTATACACAAGAAGACAATAAGGGCACCCCTTTTTACCGAATTACCTATTTTTGTAACCGGATAAACTAAAGTTCCTCCAAAAACAAGAGTAATTATTAGAAAAAAAGCGAAATATATTTGGACTAATATGTGTTCTAAACTTATCAAAATCATAAAAAACGAAAAAACTAAAAACTGAAAATCGAGAAAGAAATATACTGAAATGCAAACTTGAAGGATCGAAGGAATTTTTGCCGCCACTCGGATTCGAACCGAGATGCTCTGGCACTGCTTCCTAAGAGCAGCGTGTCTACCTATTTCACCATGGCGGCATCAACAAAAACGAATTTTTGTACTTTTTTTATTGTTTTCAATTAAAATATACTCTCATTTTCTTTTTTAGATTTAACCCTAGTTTCATTCTAGTTTTTATGTCAACTGGGGTATAACGCAGTTTGGTAGCGTGACATCATGGGGTGGTGTAAGTCGCGGGTTCAACTCCCGCTACCCCAATAGTTAAAAATGTTCTATTTGATAAATAAAGATCCAGTCTGCTTTTTTTTAGGTTTTGTTTATATTATAGTTTTGACAATCTTTCTGTCAATAATATTTTCCTGTGAATAATCTTTTTTTGTAGAGTTCAAACAAGCCATATTTTTATCTATCTGTAAAACAGTATTTAGTTATATTATTTTACAGATAGACTTTTTCTTTCTTTTTTTTTTATCACTGATTTTTTGACCTCTATTCTACTTTACTTAATTTGATAACTTTGAAGTTTTTCGATTAATTAAAATAAGGGATACATACGTAATCGTACTATAGAATTACAACTTCCATCGGTGATATTGTACCAAAATCGATTCATGCAAAGAAGGTCTTCTAGCCGATAATTAGGCCAAAGAAATCGTTTAATTTTTTGTCCTGAATCCCACAATTTCTTTTTCTTCAAGAAGAAATACCGATGGGCTGGTCTTTGTTCTTTTTGAAATCCTACCTCAGAAAAAAACAAGCGATTGAGTACGCGAAATTCTTTACGATGTCGCGGAATGAAAACATCTTCTAAAATAAAATTATCTAACTTAAAATCAAAAGCTTCAGAATTTGGCTTATAGAAAAGATTAATAAGTCTTTTCGTTAAAACTCTTTCTGTCGGTAGCTGCGCAATCGGATTGGCTGTTCGTTTTAACAAAACATTTGGAAAATCTTTCTGACGAAAGCCCAAACTTCTCATATCACACATAAAATATAAAGGCTCAAGATGCATATCTTTCAAATAAATATTGGTTAATGCTTTTTTCTTAACCGGGTTATTTACCATCTTACGTAAAATTGTAAGTTGTCTGTTTAAATCAACGTATGAAATATTCAAAGTTCTCCAAAGTAATATTTCTCTGTAGAACTTTCTAGGAAATAAAATATACATGTCATCGTCAATCTCTTCATCTATTAACTCATCATCTTTTTGCTCATCCACAAAGTCTAATAGTTTTTGTAGGTGTTCCTCCCTTTTTTTATACTCGGGATCTTTCGACATCTTATCGAGATCTTCTTGAGAAAATAACTTGTACTCCACAGTGATGTTTTTTTTTGATGTAATCTTTGGTGGTTTATTAAGCGGATTTGTCACTTGTAACTTTTTGATGTTTTCCTCTTTTTGTTGGCTTTTGCTCCAGAAAAAAAAAACAAACCCCTTCTTATTTTTGAATTGTTTACCAATGAAATTTCGATCTATGACTTTGTCGAAAAGTTGCTGTTTGTCATTTTCCTTTATCAACCCCTGTAGTCCGTTTTTATTAAAATGGGCTTTTTTCTTCGTTTTTAGCAACTCTGCTTGGCTTTCCTCTTCCTTTTTTAATTGAATTTCTTGTTCTAACAAGATTTCAAGTTCTTTTTCTATGCTTTTTTTTTTTTCTGTTACATTCATTCCGTCCCGCTCCGCCTTTGTTAGAAGTCGTTTTTTCTGTATTAGTTTCTTTTTTTTTGCTGCGGCTTCTCTCTGTTTTTTAAGGTCAAAAGCTTTATTCTTTTGCTTTTTTATTTCGGAGTTTATTTTGTCTTGTGTTGAAATTATTTCGAAGGACTTTTTGAACGTTTTTCTTGCTAATTTTCTCTCACTTTTGGAAAGTCCCTTCCATTTTATTCTTTTCTGAACAGAAAAGATACAGGGTTTTATAATAAATCTGCGCAGAGCCATTTTTTGACGTCCTATCTCAACTTTTTCATCCTCTTTTTGCTCTTTTCTATTTTTTAAAACAAAGTCAAACTCGAAAATTCCCTCTAACTCGGTCATTAATTGGTCGTTCATTTTGACCGGCCATCCCCCTTTTTTTTTAGTTCGTCGGCCGAGGATATAATTCAATAGAAAATTCAAACTTGTATTTTGCGCCGGATAAACCCCAATTCTTTTTGTCTTCTCACGCTTGAAAAATAATTGAGAAATTCCTGTTTCTTGGGAATCAAGATAATTGTATGCCAAGATATTGAATCTGTAGCATTTGTTTAGTTTAAATAGAAATCTCTTTTTAAAAGACGTAAAGACGGGTAAAGGTTTATTTTGTAGTTTTTTCTTTAAAAATAATCGGTTTTCTAAAATATTCTTTTTATGTTTTTGTTTAATAAGTTTACGAATCTTATTTCTAACTCTTTTCGGGTTTATATTCTTTTTTCTAACCCTTTTCGGGTCCCTTTTTTGTTTTATATTCTTATTTCTAACCCTTTGTGGGTCCCTTTTCTGTTTTATATTCTTTTTTCTCACCTTTTTCGGGTTTATATTCTTTTTTCTCACCTTTTTCGGGTCCCTTTTTTGTTTTATATTCTTATTTCTAACCCTTTGCGGGTCCCTTTTCTGTTTTATATTCTTTTTTCTCACCTTTTTCGGGTTTATATTCTTATTTCTCACCTTTTTCGGGTTTATATTCTTTTTTCTCACCTTTTTCGGGTTCCTTTTCGGGTTTATATTCTTATTATGTTTTCGTTGTTTACGAATCTTATTTCTCACCCGTTTCGAGTTTATATTCTTATTATGTTTTCGTTTAATAAGTTTACGAATCTTATTTCTAACCCTTTTCGGGTTTATATAAAACCACACCTTATTTCTCACTTTTTTCGGGTTTATATTCTTATTATATTTTCGTTTAATAAGTTTACGAATCTTATTTCTCACCCTTTTCGGGTTTATATGAAACCACACAAGTTTTGATGATAAGTCATAACGATCATAACACTTTAGCCAGTGCTTCCAGTCTTTTTTTTTTAAAGCGTGAGGTTTTTTATATTTTAAAAGTTTGTTTTGACCTAAGAAAGTTCTTATCTTTTTTTTTATAAAAGGATACGTTTCTTTTGATTGTAAGAACGGCTTAAAAAAAGGTTTGTTGTTTGTTGTACACCGCCATATATCATGAAAAACATATGCTTGTGATAATATATTGTCATTATTTAGACTAAAACTTTTTTGTTTTGTTGTTATTTTTTTTCGGTTTAAAAGAAATATCCTTTTTATTTTTAGTACAAAATGCCTTGTACAAAAAGATTTTAAAAAACTACATAAGTTTTTTGTATAAAAAGTACTTATTACAAAATGCCTTGTACAAAAAGAATTTAAAAAACTACATAAGTTTTTTGTATAAAAAATACTTAGGGCAAAATTATTCGGAAGAACACGAAAAAAAAAGTCAGACCACTTGTTTGACTTTCTGTAATTATGAATCCAATTTGACACCCTAAACTCCATTTTCTCACGTATAATCCTGAAGTTTGGACTTTTTTCTTTTTGAAAAACGTCTTTATCGAATATCTCACTGTTTAATTTTATTATGTCATATTGTATAAAAAACAATTCTTTATATTTTAATATAATCTCTTTTAATTTTGCTATTTCATTTTGTAGAAAATGCAATTGTTTATATTTTGATATAAGCGTTTTTGTCAACATTTTCACTTTTGCTTTCGTTTTTTGTTTATATTTTGATATAAACGTTTTTGTCAACATTTTCACTTTTGCTTTCGTTTTGCGTACCCAGAAAAAACGATTTTTATGATAACTTTGTTTTTTTTCTTCTTTTTTTTTCATGCGATTTCTTTTTCTGATCGAAGGCCGTTTGCGACCTGTAGTATACCCAAAAGAACTTAATCGATTTGTAATTACAGTTTTTATTTTTTTGATTTTTTTAGATATATCGATTTCAATAGGAACCCAATTACTATTGATTTGAGTACAAACCCAACGAAGTTTATAAACTACTTGGTTAACTTTTGATAAAAAAAAAACTAAAGCGGAATCTGTAGGAATTTCCGACAATTTTTTTATTTCTGTTAAAACAGGTTTCCAAAATGAGAATTTTTTGACTTTGTCACCATAAGGAGTATCCACCTCGTATCCTCCTATCGACATATAAGTGGGTTTTACTTTTTGACTAGTACCAAAAGCTTCATGCCAAGGTTTTAAACGAAAAGGATTTAAGATTTTTATTTGAAACCCGTCTTCCCACCATCTCTCGGGACGTTTTTGCTCAGAAAATTCCACACCATCAAAAGTGCAGTTTATATAAACTTCCGCGGATAATTCTTTCCAATCTTCTATAATTTCGGGAGTTTGCAACAATAGAATACGTCCAACATTCTTGATTCCGATCAAAAAAGGTAAAACGACTTTTTGTCGAAAAAAAGCTTGAAATATTAATATTGGACCCCTAATTTTGTGGAATATGTGATGGTCTAATTTAGCCAAATTTGCGTAGTACTTTCTTTTATAAAAAGATATTTTGTGGGCATTCAATTTTTTTTTATTTTGTTCCTCGTCTCGAGAATGAAATAGTTTGAATTTGTTATATATTTTCATCAATTTTATTAAACAAAATTTCCAAAACAATCTAATCTGAAATTTCTGAATAGATGTGCGAACTTTTTGGAAGTCTGGCTTTCTCTTTTGGAATTTTTTCATTTGCAAAACCAAAGGGGAATGCGCTTGATTTTTTAAGGATCTAAGTGGGGCACGAAAAGGTTTAACGCATTTACCTTTTCGAGGTCTTGTAGTTCCTTTAAACATATATAAACGATTATTGCAGGAAGCATGTTTCCCTTTTAGAAGAAATTGTTGATCCCCTTCCTCGTAATAGGCCATATTTTTGAGGGGGGCTGCACGAAAATCAGAGTAATTTGTTTGGTCTTCATATTCGTAATCTTGTATCAAATAATGTTCCCCTTCGGGTAACTCTTTTGTAATATCCCCATATACTCTGAAAAAGTTATTATTTGTTCTCTGTTTGATGCATTTGAATTCCATTCTTTTTTTCTTCTTTACCTCTATTAATCGTTCGATTAAATCCCATTCTATCTTTTCTAAAAATTCCAAAAGGAAACCTCTGCTCTTTTCGTCAAATAACAATAGAGAAAAGAAATCGAAAAAAAGGGGATTTCTAAATGTTTTTTTTTTCTGATCCGTCTGTTTGTAAAGAATTTTAAAACAAAAATTTTTTGAAATGTAAACATCATTCAAATATATTTTTTCTGATATGATTCCTATATCCAAATCGGTTAGTTTTTGTTCTTGAAAGATCAAATTTTGCGTATTTTGTTCTTTTGAAGAGGCTTCAGTTGTCGACAAAATTGAACGAGTTTTTATAAAAAAGGGTTTCCAAGGTAGACTGTATTTTTTTGTTCTGAATTTCGACGACACATGTTTTTGGGTTTTATATGATTTTTTAAGATAAAAATAATTATATATAGAACTACGAAAAACCATACGTTTAGGTATTGCTGTGTAATCTAATAATGGATCTTGCGTATCTTTCATGTTTAGGTAATCATGAAAATTTAACAAATCCCAAAACTCAGAGTTTTTTTTTTTTGTTTGCCCTTGTTCTTGCTGTTCCTCGCTAAAAAATTGTTTAATTAATTCGTGTTTTTCCTCTTCAAACCTAAGAGAAAATCGGGTTTTTACCGTATCGTAAAAATCTAATTTTTCTTGTACGTTTTCTGTGGCAAGTAAGCGCCTTTGTTCAGTCGTCAGCTGTTCCTCTTCTTTAGGAAGTTCAACAGCAATGGATCCTCTTCCTTTTTTTATTTCAAGCACACTTTGCTGTTCTTTTTCTTGCTGTTCTTTTTCTTTCCACTCGTTTTCTTCTACTTTTTTTTCTACCATTTTCCATAAATTTTCGATTGCTCTTTCTTCGATTCGTTTTTTTTGCTCATCCCCGTATTCTTCTGTGAAGGTCCTTAATCTTACCTGCGAAAATATTTCTGCCCATTTGCAATGTTTAACCAAAACTCGAGATGACCCACAAAGTAAGGGGTCATTAAATAATTGTAAATTATCTCCTCCGGGGAGAATTAATTGAACCCGTTTTTCTAGCGCTTCTTTTCTTATAGCTAGAACTTGTTTCTTCATTGAAATTTCCCTTTTTTTTTTAAGTATCCAAGGTATAGTTTTTTCTCTAAAAAACCTATATGCGCATTGCATCAAATATTTCTGCAACGTTTCTTCGAAATTTATCATCCACGCGTAAATCGGGATTGGTGCTAATTCAACTCGATATTTTTTTTTATCTTCTCGTCTAACTATTAAATCTGCATTACTCATTTTAGCTATTCTATCCTGAAGCTCTTGCCAAAAATAGAACTTTTTGTTTCTTAAGTTATCTAGCCAAAAATCTTCGTAATCAGTATTATGAATTTTTTCTAGTTTTTGCTCTAAGAAAAATTGAGTTGGAAACTTGGTAAAACAAAGCCTTTTTTTTCCGTCGCTAAAACACTGACCAAAAAAATATTGGGATACTCTAGCTTTCAAAAAAGGTTGAAAATCCTCATAAAGTCTTATGTAAGCTTTTCGAGTCCATCTTTGAAAGTTAAAAAAAAAGTTAGGCCATTCAAGACGAGAAAATTGTTGCCAGTTTGAATAAGGATTTTCTTTTTTGATCTCTTGACAATTTTGCGTTCTTGTTTTTTGCTTTAATTCTGGTTGTTCAAATTCCTGCAACTCTTTTAGTATTTTCTTTTTTCTTTGGTCCAAATTGGTCTGTTCCTGTTTTAGATCTTTCGTTTCTGTGTTGTTTGATGCCATAATCTGAGAGACAACTATCTCGTTTTTGCTTTGCTTTTCTTTTTTTGATACTATGTTTTTTTCTTGTCGTTCTGATGTTAATTCCTGAGTTTCTTCCTCGTCATCATCTTCTACTTGATAAAAGGTTGTTCGCCACGGAAAGATAGATAACGGTATTCGAGCTGATCCGAAGTAGCAAAAAAGAAAAACAAAAAGAAAAAGTTCACATGATGCTTTGATCTGATGTTTTAGATATGAACCTTTGTTCATATACGAGAAAATCCAATTTATTGCTTTGATACATAATATATAACTTACAGACCATCCTAAAATAATGCCAGCAAAAACTAGAAACGAAAAATTATATCTTAATATCAGTAAGCTGAAAAGTCTTGTTAATGTTGAATTTCCAAAAAGAAAAGGATTCAGTAATTGAATAATAAAGCCGTCTATAAATATATATAGTTTTAGATTTTTCAAAAAGAATTTCTTTGAAAGAATCCGATTTGTCCACTTTTCAATGGGTGGATAAAAGCGTAAAATGAAGTAAGGAATAGCTAATAAAGACATTAAGTGGGGTTTCATTAATGCTCGATAGAGCGAATTATTATAGACCGATAGATATATAAAAAGTTGTCCGATAAAGGATCCACTCATAAAAATTTGGCTTTCAGTTATTCCTTCAAGAACCAAATATCTGAAAGCGAAAAATTGACTCGGTCCGACAGATAAAATGGATAAAATTCCATAAAAAATTCCCACG